ATATTCCATTGTTGATTCTTAACATTTTTTATTCTTAGAAGTGTATAAGTGTACAAACAAACTAGATTCATAGTAGCTCATTCATAAACGAAAAACTGGGTTTACCTAATCTAAAACTAGTGAATATAAGAAAAAAAAATGGATAACTTATTTATGTTTATCCATCTTCTCAGATTTCCGGATTTATCATTTTTTTTTTTTTGAATTTCCTGGTTAAGTCTGAGATAGATATATGCCTTTTTCTCTTAACAATGAATTAATCAATAAAAAAAGTGAGCGCAATCCCGTTTCGCCCGCTTTTCTGACTTTCTGACAGACCAATCATTCCATGAAAGTGAAAGTATATTTCGAATTTAGTCATACAATTTCGTTCTATTGACAATTTCAAAAAACTATTTATACTATGAGAATAGTATGCTGACACTCCGGCAAATAGGCCCCCATCGTCTAGTGGTTCAGGACATCTCTCTTTCAAGGAGGCAGCGGGGATTCGACTTCCCCTGGGGGTAGGGTATTACGAAAGGAAGTTGATCATGAATTTTTAATCAATCTGGGATTGATTCTTCCTGGGTCGATGCCCGAGTGGTTAATGGGGACGGACTGTAAATTCGTTGGCAATATGTCTACGCTGGTTCAAATCCAGCTCGGCCCAATAATTCACCGATCCGCCATGAAATGATATAACCCGTTTCTTCTCTTGAAATGCCTGATAGAGAAAAAAGTCAAAATTTCTGTTCTACTTCTTATTTATTTATTTGATTTGCTCTATTTTTTCCCACAAATTATGATCGATCACGATTCATATAAAGATTTATTATCAATCGATTTGGATTTGAAATAACAAAAAAAAGATAACTAGTAATCTGTTAATCTGTGTCCTTATTACTTTGTATATCTACGGAAATAGCAATACAATATAGCACCCGCCTTCTCGCACAACGCGGCGCGAATGGAAATAGAAAGAATGGAAATAGAAAGAATGGAAATAGAAAGAAAGGGTTTGAATGAAATTTTAAGAATACGTATGCTGTACACTTTTTTTTATTTCATTTGTCTGGGATTGTAGTTCAATTGGTCAGAGCACCGCCCTGTCAAGGCGGAAGCTGCGGGTTCGAGCCCCGTCAGTCCCGACGGATCAAAATCTACAAAAATACATTGATTCATCTCTCCATTTTCTGTGAAAGAGGAGGGAAATAATGGAATTTTATTCCCAAAGAGATTTTTTTTACTAGGGACTTGTTTTTATCACATTTTTTTCCAATCCAATAAGATTAGATCAGTAGAAAAGAAGTTGCGAGCTTAATGCCCTTTTTTCGATTTCTCGATTTCACTTCAATTCTTTGTTTGGGTTTGTTTTATTTGTAACCAATATAAGTGTAAAGGTGATTCGATAATACTTCGTGAGAAGATGAAAAAAAATAAAAAAGGCAATAGTTTTACTATTTATTTATAGAAAATAGAAAAAATTTCTATTTATAGAAAAAAAAAAGGGCAAAAAAATGAGAAAAAAACGAAAGTAAAAACTTCTTGATTGGTTCAAGAAATTTTTTTTCGATTTAGTATGGATAAATGATATTTCTATGTTATACTATTCCATTCTCGACGATGAATCAATTTGCTAATTCAGATATTGTTATTCATAATATTGCTCCAATTCGATATCATCTAGATAAAATCGATTTCATTGAATTTTGAGGGGAAAGGTTTATCATTTCTATGGGATTAAATCCCGAGTTATTGCGAAGTAAAGAAAAACGAAAGAATGAAATTATGGAAGTAAATATTCTCGCCTTTATTGCTACTGCACTCTTCATTCTAGTTCCTACTGCTTTTTTGCTTATAATATACGTAAAAACTGTTAGTCAAAGCGATTAATTTGAATAAAATTTGACTTCTTAGTTCTTCTAAATTAGAAATGATGGAAGAAAAAAAAATGAAACGGATTCCTATTTCCTGGCTTAGATGAAATGAGTGGACTAGAATCCGTCGTATTCTAGGAGATCAGATAGTAATGGTAGAAAGAACTATATAGTTCTTTCTACTGTTATTTTTATTCTAGTGTCGAAAGTTATAGTATAGAAAGATATAGCCTTAATCTCGATATTAAGATCTTGAATAATAAGATATTCAGTAGCTAAAAGGAAAAAGAATTCTGACCTTCCCTTCCTCATTTGTCATATATAACTCGGGTAAGGGTCCATTTTTCGAAATCAAAAATTTCCATTTAGGAAACATTCGATTGGAAATTTATTCCAATCATTTTGATTCTTTTGACTTTCGAAATATGAACATGGGAATCATTGAGATATTTGTTTAATTATAATTAAATCATCATAATTAAAAGGGAATTATTCATATATTATCTATAAAATACATTACTTCAATTGAATCCAACAAATTTTGAATTGAAGATATATTGAATTCAATTTCAAATTTCAATAGTAAAATGAAAAAAGTCTTTGCGGAACGGTCTAAATTAATACAGTTTGATTTCTCAACTCAATTAGTAAGTAGTACCTCTAGAGCCCACTTCTTCCCCATACTACGAGTGAAAGGGAAAATGTAAAGACTACCATTAAAGCACCCCAAGCGAGACTTACTATATCCATGTAAATTATGTCCCTAGCTCTATGAAGGATTTTTTCCATTATTGTTCAATAATAATAGTAGAATGATTGGTGCAGAGTCAAAAAAGAATTTTGTCTAATCCAATACCTTTGATGAACCAATTCAAAAAATTCAATTAAAATGAATTAAATTATAAGTGTCAGAACTGCTTATATGATTGCTACTAGATAGAATGGGGAAATATTAAGCCCCCCCAAATAGGGTAGCGGCACTCTCCGAAGTCTTAAGAACATTTTCTTAAGATATAAGAAAAATAAGACCTACTCTTTATTTTGTTGCTCTTCATAAAGTAGAAAATTTAGGTCTTGCCTAAAATAGAAAATAAAAGAAAGCATTTGTGTGACTCTTTTTCCTATATTTGTATGTTAGAAAAAAATGGAAAAATAGAAAAATCTCTTGAAAAATGAATATGTATAACTACCGTTTTTCCATTCAATTGGTATTAGATTGATTGAATTCCTGACTATTCCGGAATTTGCATAAGTTTCGATCCAAAGTATCTTGCGTTCTTTCCATAACGACTCCCTATATCGCTATCCAATCGAATTCCAGATCCAGCCAATAAACAGTACATCAGTAGTGTAAGGATTAACTATTCTATTATATGAATAATATCAAGATTTTTTGATTTCTTTTTCCTATTCCTACTAGAAAACTTTCATTGAATCCTAGATGAAATAATTTAAGAACTTTCCAGAACAGAACCTTAAATCACAGAAAGAAGTAGCAAAAGTCCTTTTGCTTCGCGTGCTTCTTTTGGGAACAAATTATATGATCAAAACGGAATACAGTATTTCGTGCCTTTTGTTGATCAGGCGACACCCGGATTTGAACTGGGGAAAAAGGATTTGCAGTCCCCCGCCTTACCACTCGGCCATGCCGCCAAAGCGCTAGAAAATAGATCAAAGACTTTTTTGGTGCGGGGGACTCAACTTCTTATTTCTTATTGGAATCCCATTTTTCTTAATCTTAATTCCTGCGCTAAAAAGGGGTATCTTGAGCAATTTCAATTATAACAACAATTATGCGTATATGGAAACCCCAGAACTAGAATTTTACATAGATATATATGTATATGAATACGAATTCTATTACAAAAAATCGCAAACAAGATATCTCTTCTAGTTTTCTATTTTATTTTGTTTCTGATTATTGGTTCTCTATCTCATCGAACATATCAAGTCCCAAATCCTTTGGTCTTACTGGTATCCAATTATATTGGAATATGTAATATCATAATAATGGTAAAAATGGAATCACTTTTTGTTGTGTTGTTGTGCTATTCTATAGAAAACAGAAAAGAAAACAGAAAATTCCATAAGTAAATAAGTAATAAGTATAAGTTAAGTAAAATTTCGCAATTCTTTTCCAGTTGTATTTTTTACAAATTCTATTCCAATTTGAGTATAAAATTATCTTTATTCCTCTGTTCATACGTATTTCATACATTCCATATTCTATATGGAGTTAGAGAAAATTTTATGTGATTCTGTTTACAGAATAGAAATTCTATAATTGTTAGATCGATCTATATATAGAATTTAATTGGATAAAGAACTATCCAATAATGGGATTGTTTCTTTTCATTTTCAATAAACGGGAAATTCAAAATGCTGGTGGATAGAAACGAGGAAATGTCTACAATCCCTGGATTTAATCAGATACAATTTGAAGGATTTTGTAGGTTCATTGATCAAGGCTTAAGAGAAGAGCTTTATAAGTTTCCAAAAATTGAAGATACAGATCAAGAACTTGAATTTCAATTATTTGTAGAAACATATCAATTAGTCGAACCGTTGATAAAAGAAAGAGATGCTGTATATGAATCAATCACATATTCGTCGGAATTTTATATATCCGCAGGATTCATTTGGAAATCCAATAGGGATATGCAAGAACAAACTATTTTTATTGGAAACATTCCTTTAATGAGTTCCCTCGGAACTTTTATAGTAAATGGGATATACAGAATTGTGATCAATCAAATATTGCAAAGCCCCGGTATATATTACCGGTCCGAATTGGACCATAACGGGATTTCAGTCTATACGGGCACAATAATTTCAGATTGGGGAGGAAGAGTAGAATTAGAGGTTGACAGAAAAGCCAGGATATGGGCTCGTGTGAGTAGGAAACAAAAAATATCTATTCTAGTTCTATTATCAGCTATGGGGTTGAATCTAAGAGAAATTCTAGAAAATGTCTATTACCCTGAGATTTTATTGTCTTTCCTGAATGATAAGGAGAAAAAAAAAATTAGGTCAAAAGAAAATGCCATTTTGGCATTTTATCAACAATTTACTTGTGTAGGCGGAGATCCGGTATTTTCTGAATCCTTATGTAAGGAATTACAAAAGAAATTCTTTCAACAAAGATGTGAATTAGGAAGGATTGGTCGATTAAATATAAACCGGAGATTGAATCTTGATATACCCCCTAACAATACATTTTTGTTACCCCGGGATATATTGGCAGCTGTGGATCTTTTGATTGGAATGAAATTTGGAATGGGTACACTTGATGATATGAATCATTTAAAAAATAAACGTATCCGTTCTGTAGCAGATCTTTTACAAGATCAATTCGGATTAGCCCTGATTCGTTTAGAAAATGTGGTTCGAGGAACCATAGGTGGAACAATTAGACATAAATTGATACCGACCCCTCAAAATTTGATAACTTCAACTCCATTAACAACCACTTATGAATCTTTTTTCGGATTACATCCATTATCTCAAGTTTTAGATCAAACTAATCCATTGACACAAATTGTTCATGGGAGAAAATTGAGTTATTTGGGACCTGGAGGGTTGACAGGGCGAACTGCTAGTTTTCGGATACGCGATATTCATCCTAGTCACTATGGGCGCATTTGCCCAATTGACACATCTGAAGGAATCAATGTTGGACTTATTGGATCCTTAGCAATTCATGCCAAGATTGGTCATTGGGGGTCTTTAGAAAGCCCGTTTTACGAAATGTCTGAGGGACCAAAAAAAGGACGGATCCTTTCTTTATCACCAAATAGAGATGAATACAATATGGTAGCGGCAGGAAATTCTTTGGCGCTGAATCGAGGTGTTCGGGAAGAACAGGTTGTTCCAGCTCGATATCGTCAAGAGTTCCTGACTATTGCATGGGAACAGGTTCATTTTCGAAGTATTTTTCCCTTCCAATATTTTTCTATCGGAGCTTCTCTCATTCCTTTTATCGAGCATAATGATGCGAATCGGGCTTTAATGAGTTCTAATATGCAACGTCAAGCAGTTCCACTTTCTCGATCGGAGAAGTGCATTGTTGGAACTGGATTGGAACGCCAAGTGGCTCTAGATTCAGGGGTTCCTGCTATATCCAAGCACGAGGGAAAAGTAATTTCTACTGATATTGATAAGATCATTTTATCGGGTAATGGGAATACTGTAAACATTCCATTAGTTATATATCAACGTTCTAACAAAAATACTTGTATGCATCAAAAAACCCAGGTTCCGCTGGCTAAATACATTAAAAAAGGACAAGTTTTAGCGGACGGAGCTGCTACAGTTGGTGGTGAACTCGCTTTGGGCAAAAACATATTAGTAGCTTATATGCCATGGGAAGGTTACAATTTTGAGGATGCGGTACTCATTAGCGAACGTCTGGTATATGAAGATATTTATACTTCTTTTCACATAAGAAAATATGAAATTCAGACTCATATCACAAGCCAAGGCCCTGAAAGGGTCACTAAGGAAATACCTCATCTAGAAGCCCATTTGCTCAGAAATTTAGACAAAAATGGAATTGTCATGCTGGGATCTTGGGTGGAGACAGGCGATATTTTAGTAGGTAAATTAACACCGCAAATGGCGAAAGAATCGTCCTATGCCCCCGAAGATAGATTATTACGAACCATACTTGGCATTCAGGTATCTACTTCAAAGGAAACTTGTTTAAAATTACCTATAGGAGGTAGGGGCCGCGTTGTTGATGTGAGATGGATCCAGAAAAGAGGAGGTTCTAGTTATAACCCAGAAACGATTCGTGTCTATATTTTACAGAAACGTGAAATCAAAGTCGGTGATAAAGTAGCTGGAAGACACGGAAATAAAGGCATCATTTCTCAAATTTTGCCTAGACAAGATATGCCTTATTTGCAAGATGGACGACCTGTTGATATGGTCTTCAACCCATTAGGAGTACCTTCACGAATGAATGTAGGACAAATATTTGAAAATTCGCTCGGGTTAGCAGGAAGTCTGCTAGATAAACATTATCGAATAGCACCTTTTGATGAGAGATATGAACAAGAGGCCTCGAGAAAACTAGTGTTTTCTGAATTATATGAAGCCAGTAAGCAAACAGCCAATCCATGGGTATTTGAACCCGAGTATCCGGGAAAAAGTAGAATATTTGATGGCAGAACGGGAGATCCTTTTGAACAGCCTGTTATAGTGGGAAAACCTTATATATTGAAATTAATTCATCAAGTTGATGATAAAATACACGGGCGTTCCAGCGGATATTATGCACTTGTTACACAACAACCCCTTAGAGGAAAGGCCAAACAAGGGGGGCAACGGGTAGGAGAAATGGAGGTTTGGGCTCTAGAAGGATTTGGTGTTTCTCATATTTTACAAGAGATGCTCACTTATAAATCGGATCATATTCGAGCCCGCCAAGAAGTACTTGGTACTACAATCATTGGAGGAACAATACCCAAACCTCAGGATCCCCCAGAATCTTTTCGATTGCTCGTTCGAGAACTACGATCTTTGGCTCTGGAACTGAACCATTTCCTTGTATCTGAGAAAAATTTCCAGATGAATAGGAAGGAAGCTTAATCGACTTGTTATTGTTAATGAATCCGAATTTTTTTCTATGATCGATCGG